GATGGGGTTAACCATTTCGATAATATATCCAAATCCATTCCTACTTGATCAAAAGGAATTCCTATGGACCCAACAAACAAAGTAAATAGGACCAATACAAGTAGAGGAAATAGCATAGTATTGTCCGATTCACAGGGATACATGGAAGTGTCTTTATTGTCAAAATGAGTACTAAAGGATCGCATCAGATTTCGTATATTCCCATCAATTTGATATATCTTCTTCGAAAAAAGGGAAACCTTTTTATTATTATTCATTACTGAGAAAAGTACATTTTTGTTAACTGGTTTCGGTCCTTCTTTTCCCCATATAGATATTGAAGAGAACGAGCTATTTTTAGTGCCACTGTAATTTTGAAACCGAACGTGTAAATGCCCCTCAAAAGTAAGTAAATACATCCGAAACATATAAAATGCAGTTAATCCTGCTGTGGAACAGGCTATTATCGCGAAAATCGGTGAATACAACCAACTATCATTAAGAATTTCATCTTTGGACCAAAAACAAGCAAGAGGTGGAATACCACAAAGAGAAAGTGTACCTAATAAAAAAGTAGTTTTTGTAATTGGCACATATTTGGTTAAACCACCCATAAGAACCATGTTCTGACTTTTATCTGGAGAATATCCAACAATGGGTTCCATTGAATGAATAATCGATCCGGATCCTAAAAACAATAATGCTTTCGAATAGGCATGAGTGATTAAATGGAATAAAGCAGCTCGATAAGAACCTATCCCTGGAGCTAACATAATATAACCCAATTGAGACATTGTAGAATAGGCTAAACTTCTCTTAATGTCTTTTTGAGCAAGAGCTAAAGTAGCTCCTAATAGTACCGTTATTATACCTAGCAAAGAAATGAGATTCATTATGGAAGGTATGACTGTGAAAAGGGGAAGAAGCCGAGCGACAAGAAAAATTCCCGCTGCTACCATAGTAGCAGCATGTATAAGAGCCGAAATAGGAGTGGGCCCCTCCATGGCATCAGGTAACCATACATGAAGGGGAAATTGTGCGGATTTAGCAACTGCACCAAGGAATAATAGGGAGGCACACAGAGTAGCAAATAAAGAATTGACCCCATTATTATGGATCAAGTTATTGAAGATTTCGAACAAATCCCGAAATTCCAAACTACCTGTTATCCAATAAAAACCTAAGATTCCTAATAATAAACCAAAATCCCCTACACGATTAGTTACAAACGCTTTTTGACAAGCATTGGCTGCAATTGGTCGTGTGAACCAAAAACCTATTAATAGATACGAACACATTCCCACCAGTTCCCAAAAAATATGAATTTGTATCAAATTGGAACTAGTAACTAATCCCAACATAGAAGTATTGGAAAAACTCATATAAGCAAAAAATCTCAAATATCCTTGATCATGAGACATATAATTGTCACTATAAATAAGAACCATGATTCCAACAGTAGTGATTAGTATTGACATAATAGAAGTAAGTGGGTCGATCAAGTGGCCGAACTCTAAAGAAAAATCATTATTGATGGTCCAAGAACATAGAAATTGATAGATAGAACTGCCATTGATTTGCTGAATAGACAGATCGGCCGAAAAAACCATAACTATACTTAGCAATGAAACACTAGGAAAAGCCCACATACGACGAATATTTTTTGTTGCAGTCGGAACAAGCAGAAGTCCCCATCCTATTGACATAGTAACTGGAAGTGGAACGAAAGGTATGATCCATGCATATTGATATGTATGTTCCATAAGAAAATAAAACTTTTTTTATTCTTATTAATTGTTTCCGATTCACCAGCTCTTCTCTCTTTCGGAAGTCAAATAAATAAATAAAAATAAAGATAGAAAAGAACTCAAATAGGATTTTTCATTCTGAATTATTCAGATTCTTTCCCAAATATCGTATTGAATAAAAAGAAATTTAAATCAAGAAGTTACAATTGTTCAAATGACCAAGTCACTGGTTAAAACTGACCATTTAGTGATTAACTAAGATATTTATTAAGATAAAGAAAGAATATGAGATTTTCAATCATTCCACTATTACGGCGATTGATATCCATATAGTAAATAGTAAGGAAAAGGAATGACACCAAAAAAAGTAAAAGTACTCTATTGGGATATGGATCATAGAATCCGCCAATAACTCGACCCAATAAAATACTAGTTATTTTAGTTAGTTTATTCGGAGTCATTAATTAATTCATTGTAGAACTGATTGATTGGCTTCTATTCCAATAAAACAAACTTATGTTTATAGGAAATCCTATGATACTCGTCACTTCGCATAGAACTGAAATAAGAGATTACTAAAATTACCTTTATCAAGTAATGTATCGTTTAACAGATTAACTACCAATCTCATTTTCATTTAAATTATGAGTACTCTATCCTCGAGCTTGATCAATTAATAGAAAAATTTTACATTATTATTTTCTTAAATTAGGTAAGGATTCTTAAGCTTTTCGATTTATTCAATGTAAGACGACAAGATATAAATAGACTGAGATTGAGATATCAATTGGAACCCTTTTTTATTCTTATCAACAACAACCGGTTCGATTTCTATGGTAGCGGACCTCATAGACGTAGATCGGAATGAAGATATGAAGGTACAAATTAGTACGAATTCTTCTTTCTTCGGGCATTGTATGTAATAGAGATGTGGAACAAAAAAAAATTCCTTTGAAAATCACATCGTTTTTCTTTTTTCTATTTCTTTTTTTTATCCCTAGTGTACTCTATGTGATGCGCACGTATCTATATTTTTGTATGTTATGAAGGAAGTATCCGCTATGGAATAAATATAGATAATGAATAGCAAGAACGATCCATTTTGAACAATACATGTCTTTCACATCCAACTATAAAAGTAACTTCTTTATTTTAAAATGGCGGTTCCAAAGAAACGTACTTCTATCTCAAAAAAGCGTATTCGTAGAAATATTTGGAAGAAAAAGGGATATTGGGCGGCGGTAAAAGCTTTATCTTTAGCTAAATCCATTTCTACCGGGCATTCAAAAAGTTTTTTTGTGCGACAAACAAGTAATAAAGCCTTGGAATAATCTGAATCGACATGACTCGATGAATTGGATGATTTATAAGATGAATAATTCACATTAACTAATGTTTTGAACTCATCTATATGAGATAGAACTGAACCGGCTGTTGTGGTATGTAGAATAAGAATTATTCTGTCTATTGGGTTCTAAGAACGGTACTATTTCTTTTTTGTTGTTGTTTTTCAAACAACAACAAAAAAGAAATAGTTAAACACAAAATACAAGGTTTCACTTTTCATTATAGTAGATTTTGATAATTCGCGAGATGGGGGTTGTTATTTCACCCCCCCCCCCCCAAAAAAATATTTTTTTTTTAGGAAGAAGTTTATTCGATTATGTATCTCCAATAGTTATACATCATTAAGATTTTTGGAAGATCTGAAACAAGTATGAACGACAGTAGTAAAAATGAATAGATCCTTGAAACTAATTGATTAAAATATATATTTTAAGACTTTGCTTTGTAACTCTCCGAATCACTACATAGATTCCCTCTTGTTTCGACCCAATCAATAAAAACTCCACGGATCCCCTTTAGGTCGATATTTATGTACGAAGAATAAGTCAATCTTCCTTAATCCAAAATAGATCCTATGTTTGGACCGTAGGATCGATCAATCTATTTTATATAGAATATACTTTATTTATAAGTAAAGTACATAGCGTAGAATTCCAATAGAGATTGAAACTCTTTTGTTTTATGTGCAGCCCAATACCTAATTGGTTCGGTAAATCCTCACACGAATTATGTATACAATGAGGATCCCAACCATTAATACAGTTTTGATACCAAACTATCTAAATATTTATAGAAATCCCTTGGATGTAGTTATCCAATTGTGATACATAAAAAATCCTATTTATTTTCTTTTGTTCAGTGAAAAATGAATCTTTTTTCATTTCCGATCCATGAAATCAGATAAATGAGAAATGAATCATCAAAAAATGATATAAAAAAAGGGACAATTCTTAGTTCTAGACCTCAACTGAGGACATAACCATCTAGTTCCAACTGTTCCAGAAGAACTTATACTACGTGAAAGCCTGTTGTTAAAAATGACACCATACCGGGATACTAAGGATTATTGAAGTTCAAATATTCATTTGAACGAGTCTTTATTCATCGATTCTAACGTTTCCTAAAATATATTGCATTGAATCTTTCAATCTCGACGATTGAACATCATATGGGCTATTATTATTTCGATCAAGCCGCCATGGTGAAATCGGTAGACACGCTGCTCTTAGGAAGCAGTGCTAGAGCATCTCGGTTCGAGTCCGAGTGGCGGCATCCTCTAAAAAGGACACATTAGATCCTATAATGAATTTAATTCGGAATTTCCATTCCGTAATTGAGGGACCCCTCTTTTTTTTAATGATTTTTTTTATGATATTTTCGACTTTAGAACATATATTAACTCACATCTCTTTTTCGATCATTTCCATTGTCATTACGATTTATTTGGTGACTTTATTAGTCCATGAAATCGTAGGACTATGTGATCCGTCAGAAAAAGGCATGATAGCCACTTTTTTTTGTATAACAGGATTATTAGTTACTCGTTGGATTTATTCGAGACATTTCCCGTTAAGTGATTTATATGAATCATTAATGTTCCTTTCATGGAGTTTCTCCATTATTCATATGGTTCCTAAAATAGGGAACCATAAAAATGATTTAAGCGCAATAACCGCGCCAAGCGCTATTTTTACCCAAGGCTTTGCCACTTCGGGTCTTTCAACTGAAATGCATCAATCCGCAATATTAGTGCCTGCTCTACAATCCCAGTGGTTAATGATGCACGTAAGTATGATGTTATTGAGCTATGCAGCTCTTTTATGTGGATCGTTATTATCAGTAGCTCTTTTAGTCATTACATTTCGAAAAAACATAGGTATTTTTGGCAAAAGCAATCATTTACTAATTGGGTCATTTTCCTTTGAT